TCGTAAAAATATTTGGAAAAGGAAAGGATATGGGGCAGCGTTAAAAGCATTTTCCTTAGGGAAATCTCTTTCTACCGGGAATTCAAAAAGTTTTTTTGTGCGAAAAAAAAATAAGTAATAAAACGTTGGAATAATCTGAATCGACTTGACTCAAAAAATTGACTCATTTTGAAAATAAAATGAATGAATTCCATTACCTATTGAGTTAATCAATATGAAATGGAATTCGCTCCGCTCTTAGAATATGTAGAATAAGAATTCTTCTGTTTACCTTACTCAATTCAATTCAAAAAAATAAAAAATACTTTCTTTTTGTTGACAAAAGAATAAACAAAAGATACTCCATTTTCTTTTTAGTATATTTTCTCATTTCCAAGGCGGGGAGTCTTATTTTCCGCATCTCCCTATTTGTTACAATAATACAACTTTTTATTTTTTCTCTATATCCACTTTTTCTCTCTATCTCAAGTTGAGGAGAGTATAAAATACACGAAAATCTTAAGAAAACTAAGGCCCTAAACTAAAATAGTGAACCTTTAAATACCTATTTGAACTAATTTTTATTCATCCATTTGAATCTTTCCTAAAAAATATTGCAACCAATTGAATTCTTAAATCTAGACGATTGCTTATTCATAGGCTATTATGAGTTCAAGACAAGCCGCTATGGTGAAATTGGTAGACACGCTGCTCTTAGGAAGCAGTGCTAGAGCATCTCGGTTCGAGTCCGAGTGGCGGCATGCCATCTTCTAAAAAAACTAAATAGATCCTATAATGAATTCAATTCCTGATTTCTTGTAATTAAAGAACTCCTATTTTTTAAAATTTTTATGATATTTTCAACCTTAGAGCATATATTAACTCATATTTCTTTTTCGATCGTTTCAATTGTAATTACAATTCATTTGATAACCTTTTTAGTCGATGAAATCATAAAACTCTACGATTCATCAGAAAAGGGCATGATAATGACTTTTTTCTGTATAACAGGATTATTAGTTACTCGTTGGATTTATTCGGGACATTTTCCACTAAGTAATTTATATGAATCATTAATCTTCCTTTCATGGAGTTTCTCCCTTATTCATATAGTTCCGTATTTCAAAAAAAATCAAAATTTATTAAGCGCAATAATCGGCCCAAGTGCTATTTTTACCCAAGGCTTTGCTACTTCAGGTCTTTTAACTCAAATACACGAATCTGAAATATTAGTACCCGCTCTTCAATCCGAGTGGTTAATAATGCACGTAAGTATGATGATATTGGGCTATGCAGCCCTTTTATGTGGATCATTATTATCAGTAGCACTTCTAGTCATTGCAGTTAGAAAAAGCAGAAAGTTTTTTTTTACAAGTAATCATTTATTAAATTTAAATGGGTCATTTTTCTTTGGTGAAATCGAATACATGAATGAAAGAAGCAATGTTTTACAAAATACTTCTTTTTTTTCTCCGAAGAATTATTACAGGTCGCAATTTATTCAACAATTGGATTATTGGAGTTATCGGGTTATTAGTCTAGGATTTATCTTTTTAACCATAGGGATACTTTCTGGAGCAGTATGGGCTAACGAAGCATGGGGATCATATTGGAGTTGGGACCCAAAGGAAACTTGGGCATTTATTACTTGGATCGTATTCGCGATTTATTTACATATTCGAACCAATATAAAATGGAAGGGTATAAATTCCGCAATTGTGGCGTCTATTGGCTTTCTTATAATTTGGATATGCTATTTTGGGGTCAATCTATTAGGAATAGGACTACATAGTTATGGTTCATTTACATTAACATCTAATTGAATTCAAAAGGATTCAAAAAAGACTCTTACGAATAGAAAAGTGTACAGTGCATATGAGATAAAAAAACTTTATGTGAACTGATGAGAACCCTGTGAATCACTACAATATTTGATTCACAGGGTTCGCGCCGATTCAAATTCATTTTTTTACTTAACTTAAGAGAAGAAGAAAAAAAAAAGCCTTCTTTTTTTCATTGTACAACGAACGATAAAAAAAAATCATAGGATTTTTTCTTTTTTTTTTTTATTCATCAAAACTATCTATAAAAAGAATTAGATAGAATAACTTCGACCTTGTCAACTGATAGTGAAAGAACAAAATCGGGGTACATACCAATACCTAGTATGGGTAAAAAGATAGAGATTGAAAGAAATAACTCTCGCGGTCCAGAATCAAAAAAATAAGAGTTTGGAGCATTAAATATCTTGTATCCATAGAACATCTGGCGTGACATAGATAATGAATAAATAGGAGTTAATATCATTCCAATTGCCATTACAAAAGTAATTAGTATTTTTGGCATTAAAAGGTATTTTTGACTGGTAATTAGTCCAAAAAATACTATTAATTCGGCAACAAAACCACTCATACCTGGTAATGCAAGGGAGGCCATCGAAAAGCTACTGAACATCGTGAATATTTTTGGCATTGGGATAGCTATTCCACCCATTTCGTCAAGATAAACAAGACGTATTCTA